AATCTATTCTATTTTTATAGGAAGAAAATAAGGTTTCCTTACATTTTTAACTTCGAATTGTGCCCCCTCAAACAAAAAAGAATGTTGAAGTTGAAAAACAGTCTAATTAAATTAAGTGACTTATACTTCCATTTTTTACTTTCCCGATCGTATACATATAAAATATGAGTACATCGAATTTTTTTGGAATCATAACCTAGAATCTTATTTTCATTCTATATTCACTCTTCATGAATTCTTTTTTTTCTATTATTCTAGTTAAATCCTCTTCACGCATTCACTAATGAATGAGAAGTAATATTTGAAATCTATGTTTTCTCTCTCTTTTCACAAAAATGGAAAGAAGGTTCTCATATAGTTCGGATATTCAAAAAATTACCATATATAACATAAAACTTCTCCGCCGATTCTTTCTAATCGCGCCTCTCGATCTGTCATTATACCTCTAGAAGTAGAAAGAATTACAATCCCCATCCCTCCTAAAATTCTAGGAATTCGTTGATAGTTAGAATAGATTCGTAGACCAGGTGTACTGATCCGTTTTAAATTTAAAAAAGTTTTATATGATCCTTTCCTATTTCTTCTATACCGTAGAGTTAAAACTAAAAAGTATTTGTTGCTTTCCCGATGTTTTCTGACGTTTTCAACAAAACCCTCTCGTAAAAGGATTTTCACAATGTTTTCGGTGATATTAGTAAGCGGTATTTGAACTGTTCTTTTTCTATTCCTGTCAGCATTGCATATTGAGGTTAGTATATCAGCGATGGTATCTTTACCCACGATAAACGAAAATGATTCTTGCTCCTTACTTTCGATATAATCAACGTGCTCCCATTTTTCCATTTTTTTTTGGATTGGATTCAATAAAATATCTAATATTGAATTTAATATTGTATTGAATATAAGAATACTCTCTATTGAATATCTATATTGAATATAAGAATACTCTATATATAGGATACTCTAAATATAGAATACTCTATATATAGAATATTCTATATATAGAATACTCTATATATAGAATATTAGAAAATGAATGAACTAATGCAAAATATATATTATATATTTTTAATATTTAAAATATAAAATAATTATTACACAAGGTATATATGTGAAATAAAATAGATTAATTAGATTAATTAATCTATTTCATTCATACTCATTCAATTCATAAATAATATATCGATATCACGATCTCGTATTATAATACCTCGGGTGCTAATGAAACTATTTTAGTGAAATTGAACTGTCTCAATTCCCGGGCTATTGCGCAAAAAATTCGAGTTCCTTTTGGATTTCCTTCTTGATCAACGATAACCGCAGCATTATCATCATACTGTATTATTATACCGTTGCTACGTTTGAGTGCTTTACGAGTACGTACAATTACAGCTCTGATGACTTCCGATCTTTCTAAAGGCGTATTTGGTACTGCTTCTTTGATTACAGCAACAACAATGTCACCAATATAAGCATACCGTCGATTACTAGCTCCTATGATTCGAATACACATCAATTTACGGGCTCCGCTATTATCGGCTACATTTAAAAGGGTTTGAGGTTGAATCATATCATTTTTTTATCTTTCAGTCAAAAAGGTGAAGTAAAAAAAATATTCTGTGTTCAAAAAAAAAAAATAAACCCACAATTGCCATTTTTTTCATACTAAAGACCTCTTTCGTTCTAATGATTATTCTGAAATAATGAATTGAGTTCGTATAGGCATTTTGGATGCTGCTATTGAAATAGCCTTTCTAGCTATATTTTCTGCGACCCCGCCCATTTCATAAAGTATTTTGCCGGGTTTTACGACAGCTACCCAATATTCGGGAGATCCCTTTCCCGAACCCATACGCGTTTCAGTAGGTCTTACTGTAACGGGTTTGTCTGGAAATATGCGTACCCATATTTGTCCACCCCGGCGGACATTTCGTGACATTGCTCGCCGCCCCGCTTCTATTTGTCTAGATGTGATCCAAGCGGGCTCAAGTGCCTGAAGAGCATATTTTCCGAAGCAAATCTTATTACCTCGATAGGATCTTCCTTTCATTCTTCCTCTATGTTGTTTACGGAATTTTGTTCTTTGTGGGTTATAGTTGATGGTTGTTTCTCAATTCCATCTCTATTACAGAACCGTACATGAGATTTTCACCTCATACGGCTCCTCGCGAATGAATCGATTCCAAAATATTTAACCAATAAATAATATACAATTTCATAGAATCTATTGTGATCTATTAGAAATTTGTATTCTTATAGACAATTTTTGCTATCCGTATCTAACTCGATAATGTTGTTTTGGTATAAGGTTTTAATGAATCTGTATTTGTCTTTTCTTTTTATTAGCGTTTATTATCACATAGGATTGGCAAAAATTTCTCAATTCAAAAAAATCCAAATTTTCGCAGGCGAATATTGACTCTTTCATTATTAATTTCAGATGTAATGTAGGGTTAGCACACAACTCCTCAAAAAATAATGGATTGGTTCTTAGTTCCTT